CTATTTTTCCATAGAAATGTGTTCGCTCAAGAAAGACTCCAGAAGATATTGATCGTAAATAAGAAGACTGTTTACGAAGAAACAGGAATAGATATTCGCATTCATATACATAAGAATTATGTAGGAACCAAAAGAATCTTTTCTTTCTTTTTGAAAAGACGTAAATGGATTTATTTGAAGTAATGAGACTATTCAAATTATGATATTCGTGGAAAAACAATCGCAAGAAATGCAAAGAAGAAACATCTTTGATCCAGCATTGAAGGATTTGAACCAAGATTTCCAGATGGATGGGATGGGGTATTAGTAGATCTGACACATAATTTAAATGTGAGAATTTATCCTCTAAAAAGGGAAATATTGAATGAATAGATCGTAAATTCTGAGATTTTGGTATTCTTTTTTCTTCAAGGGAAGATACTAATCGCGACGAGAATGGAATTTCCAGAATGACTCCAAAACCTTCTGATACCATTTGAGAAGAAAAATGAGAAGAAAAAGAATTCTTGTGCCCCCAAAATCCATTTTTGTTAGAATCATTCACCGAAGAAATCAAAGATTTCTGTTGATACATTCGAGTAATTAAACGTTTCACAAGTACTAAACTAGATTTATTGTCATAACCGATAATTTCCACAGGTTCGTAAAAAATCAAACTATTGAAGCTATGATAATGAGCAAGTGAGTAAATATACTCCTGAAGGAGCAGCGGATATAGGAAGTTTTGTTGCCAAAATCTATCTTTTTTCAATCTAAATATCCTTGTAATTCTGCCATTGAAACACATTTCTACTATAACCAAAAAAGGGAGGCACTTCTTGTGTTATGAAATGATACATAGTGCAATACGGTCAGAACGGCGTATGCGTATGTTGTATGTAGTATATTGTTTATCTTATACTAAAATAGTATAACTTATAACTCTAATAAACTAGAATAATAATAAAATAAGAAGATTCTTATTCTATTATTCTAAGAAATAATTCTTAGAATATAGTCTAGTATTAATCTATTAATATATACTATGCACTGTCTATACTTTTACTTTAAATAATATATACTTTTATACTGTACTGTGATGTAAAAAAAATAAAGATAATCTAAGAAGTAAAAGATTATATAAAAGTAAGAACAAATAAAGAATATATACCCCGGAGACAGAGAGCCCAATCTACAGATCTTTTTCCTTTCCCTTTCTATCCAATTTGGTTTTCTTTTCTTTGTTATTTTATTTTCCTTGTTAATATAACAAGAAAATAGAAAATAACAATAATAAAAAGAAGGGAAAGGGGTAAAAATCTTTTATTTTCGCAACCCAATCACTCTTTTGACTTTGGAAAAAATTCTTGTTTTATCACTATACTATTTCTTCTACACATCCGTCTCCAATCCATAATAAAGAATAATTAGGATTAATAAAAAAAAAGAATCAATGGTCCACTCACAATTCACAAGAGAACCTTTTCCCACATCAGGCACTAATCTATTTTTAACGTATAATTAGTAATTCGATCGGGTAATCATTCAAATTAAGAAGGGAAGCTCGTTGCTTTTTTGTCTTACTCGAATTGGAACCATAAGGCTCTATCCATTTATTTACTAGACCCGAAATACTTTACTGAACTTAAAAATTTTTAGAAAAAGAATAATTCTCGTTCTATTTCTATTATGAGTACTAGAAATATTATTTTTCTATGATTAGATTATTCTTTTTTATATTTTTCTATTCTTTTTACGACATGCTTTTTTTTCCATTCATTACCTTTCAGGATCAGTCGCGGTCTTATAAACTCTACCAATAGTCTAGACGAATTCCTTCATCCAAATGTGTAAAAGATCATAGTCGCAATTAAAAGCCGAGTACTCTACCGTTGAGTTAGCAACCCGGATCAATATGAAGTGTAGATAAGATCGAAATAAAAAAAAATCCAGCAAACCCATCCATTTTCCTAAAGTGAAGGAAAGAGCCAATAGGGAATGGGGATAAAAAGATCTATTTATATACGATCAAATTATATTTGTTTGAGACACCATTGTCAATATGAATGGACTTTTTAGAAAAAAAGAAATTTCAATAAATTAGATATAAATTTGTGTTGGATTAGCACAACATAAAGAAGAAAGATTACCCCCCTTATTGGGGGGTTCCACAACAAGAAGCAATAAAAAAAAATAAGAAGAAAATAAGTATGAATAGAACAAGAAAAGAAGAAACTTTGAATAAAAAATTACGCTAAAGATAGGTACTAGTTACCCTATCCTTTTTTTATTCATGATTCTTGTTTTTCCTTTCTTTCTTTTTTATCAAAAGAAACTCGAAATTCTTTAAAGAATTCTGCCTTCCTTAAAATATCATAAACAGTTCCTGTGGGTTGAGCACCTTTTTCAAGGAAATATAAAATAGCAGGAACATTTGAATAAGTTTGATTCTTTATCGGATCATAAAAACCCACTTTTCGAAGATCTCTTCCTTCTCTTCGGGATCGAACATCAATTGCAACGATTCGATAGATGGCTCATTGGGATAGATGTAGATAAAAGATGCCCCCCTAGAAACGTATAGGAGGTTTTCTCCTCATACGGCTCAAGAAAAAATGATTCTAATTTATATAATTTCTATTTCTATCTATCTATATAGATAGAAATAGAAATAGAAATGGATCCATAAAGAATTAGACTGTAATTTGAGCCTTTTTTCCTTCTTTACAGAAAAAAGAAATTTCATTCGTACTCCTAACTCAAGTTGGGTAGTTTTGAAAGAGTTCGAAAGGAAATCTTTAGAATTTCTTGAGCTGTCTCTAACCTCTTTTTTTGTCTTCTTTCAGATCTCTTTTGTTTTACTCATTCTGATCCAATTGTTGAGACAATTGAAAATAGTGTTTCCTTGTTCCGGAATTTGTTGTCTTTGCTTTGCGCTTTGTCAAATCATTGGGTTTAGACATTACTTCGGTGATCCTTACTCCTTTTCAAAAAGGCAGCAACATACCTTTTGTTTTTTGTTCTTTCTATGGAAAAGGAAAAAATCATACGAAAGATTGATTCCTTTGTGATACACTCTTGATCGAAACAGTTTGAAGATTTCGACAAATTTTATTTTTTCATTTCAAACTTGTTCAAATTGGAACCTCTCCATTTATCTATATTTAGATATTGATGATATATTTACAAAGTTGGTCTAACTTATTGATTGTCACTAACCCTAGATTATTCCCCCGATAAATGAATCAATCATTTTTGCTCGAGCTCCATCATATGCTATACCTTTATATACCATTAGTATCTTTCTTTAGCAACCCAAGACAAATTAAATTAGGTTCCTAGCAGAACAAACTATGTCGAGACAAGAGCATCTTCATTCGTATAGAAAATGGTGGATGTCAGAATCCACAGCCAATCATGTCCTTCAAGTCGCACGTTGCTTTCTACCACATCGTTTCAAACGAAGTTTTACCATAACATCCCTCTAATTTTATTTTAATTTGGAACCGTATGCAATTGATTCAATATGGAATCATGAATAGTCATTGGCCGAACCGATACATAATAATCTACACTTATCTATCTATGGACAGATAAGTGTTTATCCGGAAAGGATTTCACTGAAATTTACCCCATATTTTCTCATATGAATAATATCACATTAAAAAAAAACAAATTAGAAACCTCAAAAAAAGCCTTTGACTTTACTTTCATTCAAATGAAAAATAAATCCCCATGAATGGATAAAAGTTTTTATCCACTTTAACTAAAAACTATACTAACTAAATAGTATACTAAACTAAATATTTCATTGAAATATTCATAAATATTCAATTATAGAATAATAAGATTCTATTAAATAATATTAAAAATAAAAATATACAATATATATTCTTATGTAAGAATTATGTATTTATGTATTAGAAATTAAAATCTATTTATAATTTCTAATATTCAAAATTTTGAATATTAAATATATTCAATTAAATCTATTAAAATATTAAATAAAAGAATTTGAATGAAATTCAAAATTAATATATTCTAATATGAATATATTAATTATGAAATATAAATTATAAATATTTTCTCATTTATTATTTATGAATTATGATTTTATGATTCTAATATTATGATTGACTTATTATTTACCATCTCCGATTGAATCTTATTTTCATTGAATTTTAAAAAGAGAGATAATTTGAGAATAAAGTTTCTTTGTTTTCATTATTATTTTCATTATTATGGAGTAGAAAAGTCTCGTGTAAGGTAAGATCAAAGAGAAGATCAGAATCCTCGGATTCTGATCTTTTCGCATCCATCTCCATCATATAAAACAAATAATCGTTAACGAAAGTAATCACGAATATTTCAGAATAAAATACTTTAGTAAAAAAGTAAAAAAAAAAGATATGATTCTAAGAATCATTCTTAGAATTCAGATTGGATAACATTGTATCCAACATTAAACAGAAATTTGTTTAATGAAATTTCAATAGAGAAGAATCTTTCGTTTCTGATGCAAACGATCTGGGACGGAAGGATTCGAACCTCCGAATAACGGGACCAAAACCCGTTGCCTTACCGCTTGGCCACGCCCCATTTTTATTTGGTCTAAGAAAAACTAAGCTAAATATTGGTTATTCGTCAATAACCAACCAAAAGAAATATAGGACATGTTGTCGCTAGGATTCAACACAATAGATATAGAATCAAAAAGATTAATTGATCATTACTTAGAATTCAATTAAGATATTGTATGAAAATAGAATTCCTTGTATTCTTATTTGATTGTAGAATGTAAGGAAGGATTCTTGATTGGGGAGAAATCAAAGAAAAAGAAGAATTTCTTTCTTTTATCTGCCTTTTTATTTTAAAATTTTCCTCAGAAAAACAACTCAATCCAATCTGATAATTTATTATCATTTCAATTTAATTTGAATCTTTAAGAACAAGAAAAGAATATTTGTTATGTTTAATATCTTTAGTTTAATCTGTATCTGTCTTAATTCTACCCTTTATTCGAGTAGTTTTTTCTTCGCCAAATTGCCCGAGGCTTATGCCTTTTTCAATCCAATCGTAGACGTTATGCCGGTTATCCCTTTATTCTTTTTTCTCTTAGCCTTTGTTTGGCAAGCTGCTGTAAGTTTTCGATAAAAATGGAATCTCTATTCAATTCATAATTTATTCGATAAAAAAAAAGATGAGATTTTTCTTCTTAAAAGAAATAAGATCAGAAATAAGATTCAGATAAGTCTGGACATTAGGAACCCTCGATTCAAAAAGCGAAATTCTGGTATTTTATATTTTCTATTGAAATTGAGTTTGAATAAGGGAAGGGGGCGATGATCTTTATCTTTAATCAGCTAATCAGCTTATTTCTTCTTTTGTTCTGACCTTTCCTTTATAAGATCCCATACAATACCTAATTATAGATATGGATATGGCAAGAAATCTTTGGTAACGAAAAAATACGAATCTTATTACATTAGAAAGAAATTCGTGAAAATAAATTTCAAAAAAAACTTCCTTTTTTTTAATCTTTAAAGCGTCATATCAAAATAGTGTATAGTGTGTGTCGTAAAATAGGTGATCTATTTCCTTAAAAAAAAAATGATCTTATCTTGGAGATTTGTAATGCTTACTCTTAAACTATTCGTTTACACAGTAGTAATATTCTTTGTTTCTCTCTTCATCTTCGGATTCTTATCTAATGATCCGGGGCGTAATCCTGGGCGTGAAGAATAAAAAAAGAGATGAGATTCGTTTTTACTTTTTACTTGATTTTTTCATAGGTAAATGTATAAATAAATGGAATAGATGCTAGATAAATAGAAAAGATTCATAAAAGAAAATAATCGAAATTTATTCCAATTCTAAAATCTCAAGTGATCAGGGGGGTCGGAGAGAGAGGGATTCGAACCCTCGGTACGAATAATTCGTACAACGGATTAGCAATCCGACGCTTTAGTCCACTCAGCCATCTCTCCCCATTCCAAATTGGAAATTTATCATGTGATTTAACACGTGAAGTCAAGATTGAGAACAATCTTTATTTTCCTTTAATGATTCGAAACAGATTTCTCCAATAGAAAAGAAAGAATACCTTACTTCTTTTATTTTGTACAAAAGGTTCATTTCCCCGGCCTGGTTAAGTATAAGTACTGGCCGGGCCAGTACTTCTTTTGTTCCAACGAATCAAAATTGTTATTGAAACAAGAAGATTAATTTTCATTGCCATTCCTAATTCTTAGAAATTCTTTAAGAAATTATCTATATCTAGATTAATATAGAATATTCTATATATTCTCTAATTCTATATTAATATGATATATTCTATATTGAAATATTCAATATTAGATATTTTTTGATATGATATTATATATATATTCTTAGTATATTATAGTACCTTATTCTAGTAATTCTAGTAAATTAGAGTATAAATTAGAATATTGAGTCTTTATAGTAATAGTATTATAGTAATATAGTACTACTATTTTTCGTCTTTCTTTTCTTATTCTTAAGTATAAGATTTGGAAATTCATTAATGAAAAACAAATTTCATTCTAAATGAAAGTTGAAGTTCAGTATTCTATTCATCTTAAGAATTAACTTAAGAAGTCTTGATAAGAAGGAAGTATTAAGAAAGAAAAGAAATAGATCTTATAAGATAAATAATATTAATATAAAATAGAAAACACATATTTCTAAATTGAGACTATAAATCATTTACTTGTTCAAAGCAAAGGACAAGCTTGAAAGTTTGAGGCCCGATTTACCCGAATTCAGAAAATAGGGCGGTTCAAGTGAAGGGAGGTTTCAAAAAAAAAATACTTATAACTTTAGTACACTATTTAAATTTGACTAAACTTTTTTCTATTCACCTATTTTTTTTAATTTTTAAATCCCGCGCCGCGGCGGAACAAAATACGTGTTCATGCTGGAATTTTCATGATTCTGATGCTATCTTGACTGCGTCTGATTACATTTGTTGGACAAATGGTGCATTCATATCCAATAATGAATATGTAGCGGGTATAGTTTAGTGGTAAAAGTGTGATTCGTTCTATTAACAACTTAAATAGTTAAGGGGTCTTTCCATTTTTTTTTCATATTTCATATTCCGATCAAAAACTTTATTTCTTAAAAAGATTTAATACTTTACCCCTCAATAGGACATTTGAGGAAAGAATATACATTCTCACGATTTCTATCCAAAAGGCAATCAGAATTTTAATAAAAAAAATTGGATTATGGAGTCGAGAAGCATAATTTTTTTGATTGGTTCAATTCTTCCAATTGAATGAGTATGAATAAAGGATCTATGGATGATAGTACAAAACTTTCAATCGTAACTAAATCTTCAATTTTTGCGCTGAAAAAGGGTAAGATTGAAGCCAAATAGCTAGAAAATGATGGTTTTGGTTTACTAGAACCCTCGGCTTCTTGTTTCAGCTCGGTAGAAACAAAATTATTTTCCTTAGGATCCCACGAGTAGAAAAGAAATAGGGAACGAAGTAACTA